AGGCCTCCCCCATTGTTTCGTGATGAATAGTTTTCTCCTTTTTTTGGGGTGTTCCATTTTTTGTTCTACGTACGTCTTTTTTTAGGAGGCCTACACCCGTTGTGTGGTAAAGGGGTTCGGTCTCGTAAAAAACGCAACCGTACACGACTTCTAAAAATAGCTCGTAATGCTGCATCCCTTCCACGACCAACCCCTTTTATTAATACAACAGCTCGTTGCATACCTTGATCCACTACTGTGCGAATAGCTTTTTGTGTCGTCGTTTGGGCCGCAAATGGCGTCCCCCTTCTTTTACCCTTGAATCCACAAGCGCCGGCAGAGGCGGAAGTAACCACCCGACCCCCTACATCTGTAACAGTGACTATAGTATTACTGAAACTTGCTTGAACGTGAATAATTCCTTTGGGTATTTTCCGTGCACTCTTACGCGAACGAATGCGTCTATTCCTACTATTCCTAAATGAACTATATCTTCGTATCGTTTTTGCCATATTTGATCATTTTATAAATAAAAGTTAGAGAGATATGGATATATCCATTTGATGTTAACAAATCTTTTTTTTGTTTTTCTAATTATTCTATTCTCTTTTTTGAATTTAGCTTTTACTTTATAAAATTATTTTTTTTGAGAAAGGTTATCGTTGTCTTTGTTTATGTCTTGGATTGGAACAAATGACTCTAATTCGCCCTTTCCTACGGATCATCCGACACTTTGTACAAATTTTACGAACGGAGGCCCTTATTTTCATATTGTTAATTCCTTAACCTTGAATCTCTTTTTTGGAAGAAAATAAATTTCCTTGGAGTCGCGAATGGAATCCTCACGAGTCTTCAAGTGCAAAACCCACCTTACTTACTCATACTCATTCGAATCTGAATTGGAAAGTGATTGAGTCACTAGTCCTTGATGGATTTTTTGGGGATCTTTCTTGTTTCCCATTCTTACCTCCTTCTCGTTATATAAGGACTATACTCTAACTTCCTTTGGTTGGGTGTAGTGGCATAAAGATTACGATTACCATATATATAACAAGATTTCTCCACCCATTCTTTTTAGGCGAGCCTCTCGGTCTGTCATTATACCTTTAGAAGTAGAAAGAATTGCAATCCCCATTCCGCCCAAAATCCTAGGAATTTTTTGATAGTTAGAATAGATTCGTAGACCAGGTCGACTGACCCGTTTTAAATTGAAAAGAGTTCTAGACGGACCCTTCCTATTCCTTCTATGGCGTAGGGTTAAAACCAAAAAGGATTTTTTGCTTTCCCGATGTTCCCTCGCATTTTTGATAAAACCCTCTCGTAAGAGTATTTTTACAATGTTTTGGGCGATATTAGTAAATGGGATTCGAACCGTCTCTTTTTTATCCATATCAGCATTTCTTATAGAGGTGACTATTTCAGAAAGAGTGTCCTTACCCATGATAAACTAAATGTTGCCTTCCAATTTGGATATAATAAACATGTTCCTTTATTTTGATTCTTGAATTCTGAAAGGTATCTACCTGAGACACAATCTACCATACTGATAAATGGATTTCATTCAAATACTAGATCACAGTTTCCTTTGAAAAGACTTCTTATAATACTTCAGTCGCTAATGAAACTATTTTGGTGAAATTTTGATTCAATTCTAGGGGGATCGCACCAAAAATGCGAGTTCCTACTGGATTTCTGTCTTTATTAATGACAACTGCAGCATTATCATCATATCTTATTCTCATACCATCATCACATTTGAATTCTTTACAAGTACGTACAATTACAGCTTTGATCACTTCTGCTCGTTTTAGAGCCGAAGTTGGCTTTGCTTCCTTAATCACAGCAACAATAACGTCGCCAATATGAGCATATCGTTGATTGCTAGCTCCTACGATTCGAATACACATCAATTTCCGGGCACCGCTGTTGTCCGCTACATTCAAAAGGGTCTGAGATTGAATCATATCGTTTTTTTGTTTTTTTGTTTAGCCTGCTCTTTCGACGCAAAGCACGAAGTCAAAAAAAAAGAAATTTTGTCCAAAAAACCTGCAATTCTTTTTTTTATCCCCAAGGCTTCCTTACTGATTTTGGTTCTACATTCCTATTTCGAAATAATGAATTGAGTCCGTATAGGCATTTTTGATGCAGCTATTTCAATAGCCTTTCTAGCTATATTTTCCGCTACCCCGCCCATTTCATAAAGTATTCTACCCGGTTTAACGACAGCTACCCAATATTCGGGAGATCCTTTACCCGAACCCATACGCGTTTGTGTAGGTTTTACTGTAACCGGTTTGTCTGGAAAAATACGCACCCATATTTTTCCACCGCGGCGTACATTTCGTGTCATTGCTCGCCGCCCTGCTTCTATTTGTCGAGAGGTGACCCAAGCGGGTTCAAGTGCTTGAAGAGCATATTTACCGAAAGAAATACGACTGCCTCCAGAAGATCTTCCTTTCATTCTTCCTCGATGTTCTTTACGGAATTTGGTTTTTTTTGGACTCAACATAGCAATTAGATCCTTTTTCGAATTCTTATTCAACCCTCTAGAATTGTTCCTTTTTTTGGTTTAACAAAAAAAGAAAGAACGAAAGAATTTTTCATTTTTTGTTCTAGCATTGGATAGTAGGATTTCCCGTCTCAAAAGATCCAAACTTTTATGCCCAATACCCCATGGATAGTTAGAACTTGAGTGGAACCAAAATCTATTTTAGCGGTAACGGTTTGGAGAGGGACTCGACCCTTTCTAAGCCATTCGACGCGTGCCATTTCTTTTGCTTTTCCGCCAATACATCCGGCAATTTGTACTTGAATTCCCTTTTTATATGCTTTTTCGACTAATTCAACAGCCTTTTTCATTACTTTGCGAAATGAAACTCTCTTCTTTAATTGGAAGGCTATAAATTCTCCAAGAATAGTAGGGTCTCCGTAAGGCTTTCTCATTTTTCTAACAGCAAGATTCAGTTTTCGGTTTTGAATCAAGTGAATGGCTTTTTTTAAACTTACCTGTAATTCTTTGATTTTGGTTTTGGGCGGTTTATCCTTATCCTCTGTTAATAACTGTGAGAATCCCATATAGATTATGACTTTAACCACATCGATTGATTTGTCAATCTGTATTCGTGAAATTACATCCGTAACGGAAACGGAGGAGATTCTCTTTTTTTCTATATAACTCTTAATGTGTTCTCGTATTTTGTGATCTTCTTGCAGGCCTTCAGAATAATCTTTTCGTTCTTCAAACCAAATAGAGTGATGGGTTTGGGTTGTACCAAGTCGGAAACCTAATGGATTGATTTTTTGTCCCATAATACCTCCCTACTATCCATATCATTACACGGCATACTCAGTATCTTTCTTTTCATTTCTCTTTTCGCGTTATTATTTCATTTCCGTTTTCTTATTTCTGTTTCGTTTGATTTCTCTAAGAGGGCCCATGGTTTTCTGATATATTCTTCAGATTTTTCGTTTAATGATATATCCCTCAATACGATAGTGATATGACAAGTGGATCTTTTTATCGGATAACTCTGTCCCTTAGCTCGAGGTTTGAATTTTTTCGCAGTAGGCCCCTCATTGACTTCGGCTTTACTAATGAATAAACTTGTTTCGTCGAAATTCATATTGTGAATACCGTTTGCTGCTGCGGAATGAATTAATTTGAAAATTGGATAACATGCTCGATAAGGCATGAGTTCTAGTATCATCAGTGTTTCTTCGTAGGAACGTCCACGAATCTGATCAATCACTCTTCTCGCTTTGTGAGTAGACATAGGAATATATTTACCTAAAGCCGATACTTCTGTATATCGATTCTTCTTTTTTTTTTTTATCATGGCGTACCTCCCCCTCTCACTAATGACCGAGAATTATCTATATTCATTTTATTAACGACGAGATTGAGTCTCCCTTTTGCTTTTAACAGATTGAGTATCACTTTTGCTTTTAGAGCCTGGTTTATTAAAAATTCTAGTGGGTACAAAATCTCCCAATTTATAATTGACCATATATTTCGTTATAGGAATAGGCACATGTTCCCTCCCGTTATGGATAAAAAGAGTGTATCCGATCATTGCGGGTATAATGGTAGATGCACGCGACCAAGTTTTTAGAAAATCTTTCTGGGCCTTGGCATTCAGTTTCTCGATTTTATTTAATAAATGATTCGCTACAAAAGGGTTTCTTTTTACTGAAGGGAACGGCTTTTTTTTTTTTTTTTTAAATGAACGGAACACAGTCAATTCCTCCTTATTGAATTCTTATTTTATTCTTTTTTCTTTTTGAAAGACGACGAAATCAATTCTCTTTTTTTCTTTTCTTTATTCTTTTTTCTTTCCTTTTTTTGTTTATTCTTTTTTTCTTTCTTTTTGAAAGACGATGAAATCAATTCTTTTTTTTCTCCTATTTACTACGGCGACGAAGAATCAAATTATTATTATATTTTTTCCTTTTTCTAGTTCTTATTCCGAGTGCAGGACGGCCCCAAGGGGTTGCGGGTTTTTTTCTACCAATTGGGGCTTTCCCTTCACCACCCCCATGGGGGTGGTCTACAGGGTTCATAGCTACTCCTCTTACTACAGGACGCTTCCCTAGCCAACGTTTAGATCCGGCTCTACCCAAACTTTTCCGGTTCACTCCAACATTCCCCACTTGTCCGACTGTTGCTGAGCAGTTTTGGGATATCAAACGTACCTCTCCAGAAGGTAATTTGACTGCGGCCGATTTCCCCTCTTTTGAAATCAGTTTCGCTACAGCACCCGCTGCTCTAGCTAATTGTCCACCCTTTCCAAGTGTGATTTCTATGTTATGTATGGCCGTGCCTAAGGGTATATTGGTTGAAGTAGATTCTTCTTTTTGATCAAGCAAAACCCCTTCCCAAACTGTACAAGCTTCTTCCAAAGCATACGGCTTTCTGGATGTAGATGATATCTATACAGATGGATCTTATATATATCGTCCAATTCTTCTCAATATCCTTACCACATGAGTGGATATATAAGAAGCAAAATCTGCCGAATCAC